AGATGAATGCCTGAGTAAAGGGCTATCCTGATAGGGTAAATTACGCATTTTTATGCTTTATCTTTAATTTCTTAACTAAATGTTAAGTAGGTATCTTGAAAATATTAAAAAGAAGTTTGATTCTTCTAGAAATTTTAGCTTATCTTTTACTCCCCCAAGTAAAAGATAAGCTAAAAAAGCTACTGGGCTCATACCCCTTCTATGTAAGTCAATCTTACTCTTTTTATTGTTAAACTCTTTGAAATTTAATCTTTATTTATTATGTTTAATATTTGGGACCTTTTTAACTATCTCTTCCTCTTCATGAATCTCTTGCTGATTAGGGTTAGAAATCAATTTAATAAGTCTAATCCCTATTCTTCTGATTAAAATTAACCCTCATTCCTCTGAATCTTCTATTAAATATTTTATTGCTCAATCCCTTGCCTCAATTTTGATTATTTTTTCCACAATCTCTAATTTTTTCTTTAATTCCTCTAATTCTATAATTTTCTTTACTCTGTTAATTATTGTAGCCCTTTCGATTAAAATAGGTGCTGCACCCTTCCATTTTTGGCTTCCTCAAGTTATCCAAACCTCTAATTGAACCCAAATAATTATTATTTTAACTTGACAAAAAATTGCCCCAATAATTCTTCTTATATTTTCCATAAATAACTTAATTAAACTTATTATTCTAGCTAGATGTTTTATTGGGGTTCTTGGTGCTATTAATCAAACTCTTCTAAAAAAAATCTTAGTATACTCCTCTATTCTTCACACTGGATGATTATTATCATCAATTTTTTGTTCCGTAAATATTTGATTCTTCTATTTTTCAATTTATTCAATCATTTCTTTATCACTCCTTGTACCCTTAAACTTTACAAATATTTATTTATCAAAAAATCTTTTTTCATCTTTCCTGCCCCCCTTCTTTCTAATTATTTTATTTATTAACCTTTTATCATTAGCAGGAATCCCTCCTTTTCTAGGATTCTTTATAAAATTATCAACAATTATTAACCTTATTAGATTAAATTTTGATTATTTTTTATTGATTACACTAATTTTTTCCTCCTTAATCTCTCTTTTTTACTACCTTCGAATTATATATTCATCCATAATTATAACGTCAAAAATTAATAAATTAAATAATTTAATCTTTTTTAATCACCCCATCCACTCTACCTCCTTAATTTTGTCATTTTTAGCAAATTTAATTTTTCCAATACTATTTATATGAAATTAATCTTAAGTTTTAAGATTATTAAACTAAAAACCTTCAAAGTTTTAATAATAGGTAAACTCCTATAAACTTAATAAAGGGAATAGTTTATTCATTTAAAGATTTGCAATCTTCGATCCTTTACTTAATAAAGAAGAAATTACTCTTATTATTAAATTTACAGTTTAATACCTAATTCAGCCACTTTATTTTAAATGACTCTTTTCTACTAATCATAAAGATATTGGTACTATATATCTCATTTTAGGGGCTTGATCCGCTTTCCTTGGAACAGCTTTCAGAATTCTCATCCGTATAGAACTTGGTCAACCCGGAACCTTAATTGGGGATGATCAAATTTATAATGTTATAGTTACTGCTCATGCTTTTATTATAATTTTTTTCATAGTAATACCTATTATAATTGGGGGATTTGGTAATTGATTAGTTCCTTTAATAATTGGTGCCCCTGATATAGCCTTCCCTCGTATAAATAATATAAGCTTTTGATTACTGCCCCCCTCTCTTACTCTTCTTCTAGTAGGAGGCCTTGTGGAAAGAGGAGCAGGAACCGGATGAACTGTCTACCCCCCTCTTGCTGCTAATATTGCTCATGCAGGGGCATCTGTTGACTTAACTATTTTTAGCCTTCACTTAGCTGGGGCTTCATCAATTTTAGGAGCCGTAAATTTTATTACTACAATTATTAATATACGATCTTTAGGGATATCCTGAGATCAAACCCCCTTATTTGTATGATCTGTCTTTTTAACCGCCATTCTCCTTCTTCTTTCTCTACCAGTCCTAGCTGGTGCCATTACTATACTTCTCACAGACCGTAATTTAAATACTACATTTTTTGACCCAGCAGGAGGGGGTGACCCCATCCTCTATCAACATTTATTTTGATTTTTTGGCCACCCAGAAGTGTATATCCTTATCCTCCCAGGGTTTGGGATAATTTCTCATATTGTAACTTTTGAAAGTGGTAAAACTCAAACTTTTGGTCAACTTGGAATAATCTATGCTATAATAGCGATTGGTCTTTTAGGGTTTATTGTTTGAGCCCATCATATATTTACTGTAGGTATAGATGTTGATACACGAGCATATTTTACTGCTGCCACCATGATTATTGCTATTCCTACAGGAGTTAAAGTATTTAGTTGAATAGCAACTCTTCAAGGATCTTATTTAAATCTTTCCCCTTCATTAATATGAGCCATTGGATTCATCTTCCTTTTTACTATGGGGGGATTAACTGGGATTATTCTAGCCAATTCATCATTAGACATTATTCTTCATGACACATATTATGTAGTTGCTCATTTTCACTATGTTCTTTCCATGGGGGCGGTATTTGCTATTATGGGGGGCTTAATTTATTGAGCCCCATTATTTATTGGCTCTTCAATAAACCCTAAATGGTTAAAAATTCAATTTGTAATTATATTTGTTGGGGTTAATATAACTTTTTTCCCACAACACTTTTTAGGAATAAATGGAATACCTCGACGTTACTCTGATTACCCTGATGCCTTTTCCCTCTGAAATATTATCTCCTCAATAGGAAGTTACACTTCACTAATTGCCGTTTTATTCTTTACATTTATTTTATGAGAGTCAATATCTGCTAACCGCCCAATTATTTCTTATTATCAATCTGCTACTTTCATTGAATGAATTCATAACTACCCTCCTTCTGATCATACTTATAATGAATTATCTCTAATCTCATCATTCTAATATGGCAGATAAGTGCATTGGGCTTAAAATCCACTAATAAGTTTTCTTTTTTAGAAATTCCTTCCTGACTCTCTGCTGGTTTCCAAAATGCGTATTCCCCTTTAATAGAACAACTAATTTTTTTCCATGACCACACTATAACTTTAATTATTCTTATTATTTCTATTATTTCTTATTCTCTAATTTCTATATTTGTTAATATTACTCCTAATAAATTTATAATTGAATCTCAACAACTTGAATTATTTTGAACAGTATCCCCCTCCCTTATCTTAATTTTAATTGGGCTCCCTTCTATTAAACTCCTTTATATATTAGATGAAGTTTTTACCCCTAACTTAACCATCAAAACTATTGGTCATCAATGATATTGATCATATGAATATTCTGATTTTAGTAATATTGAATTTGACTCTTACTTAAACAATTCTTCTTTAAATAACGAATTTCGTCTTCTTGATGTTGATAATAAAATTGTTATCCCAATAAATTCCCAAATTCGTAATCTTGTCACAGCAGCTGATGTTCTTCACTCATGAACTATTCCTTCTCTTGGTATCAAAGTTGATGCAGTTCCAGGGCGGCTTAACCAAATTAATTTCCTTTGTAATACCCCTGGAGTATTTTATGGGCAATGCTCAGAAATCTGTGGAACTAACCACAGTTTTATACCTATTTCTATGGAAATTATCCCTCCTTCCTTTTTTGTTAAATGATTAAAAAAAAATATTTCATTAAATGGCTGAAAGTAAGCACTGGTCTCTTAAACCACTTTATAATAATTTAACATATATTTTTAATGAAAAGTTTAGTTAAAAAATAACATAAAATTGTCAAGTTTAAATTAATATTTTATTAACTTTTAATCCCTCAAATAGCCCCAATAAACTGAATTTTCTTATACTTAATATTTTTCCTAATCATAATTTTATCATTTTACAAAATTTTTTACATATTTGTTAATAATAATGAGACTGATCATGTAAATACCGCTAACTCCTATAACACCCTACCTTGAAAATGATAACAAATTTATTTAGAATTTTTGACCCTGCCTCATCAATTCAATCATATTCCAATTGACTTAGATCATTCTTATTATTATTTTTTATCCCATCAATTTTTTGATTAATTCCTAGTCGTATTTTTTTTATATTTTACAAAATTATTAATAAACTATTTATAGAAATAAGAATCCTTTTAGGGCCAAATAAATCCTTTGGTAGACCAATACTTTTTATTACTTTAATACTTTTTATTATATTTAATAATTTTTTAGGACTATTCCCCTATATCTTTACTAGTTCAAGTCATTTAGCTTGTTCAATAGCCTTATCCTTACCCTTATGACTTTCTTTTATAATTTATGGTTGGTTTAACTTTTATAATCATATACTAGCACATCTAGTTCCTCAAAGTACCCCAAATGTTCTAATATCCTTTATAGTAATTATCGAAACTATTAGAAACATTATTCGACCATTAACCTTGGCAGTACGTCTTTCTGCTAATATAATTGCAGGTCACTTATTAATAACCCTTCTAGGTAATCAAACTTCAAATGCATATTTTCTCACTTTATATATTCTTCTATTCACTCAAATTATTCTTCTAACCCTTGAATCTGCAGTAGCTATTATTCAATCCTATGTATTTGCTGTTCTTTCTTCTTTATACTCTAGTGAAAGATCTTATTAATTATGATAATTAAGTCTAATCACTCCTTTCATATAGTTGACCAAAGACCTTGACCACTTTCAGCTGCTATAGGTGCTATTATTTTAACTTCAGGGATAGTGTCATGATTCTATACCTTTTCTCCATCATTAATAATTATTGGAGTTATAACTTTAATATTTACTACTTATCAATGGTGACGTGATATCTCCCGAGAAAGAACTTATCAAGGCCTTCACTCTATTATTGTAATAAAAGGTATACGATGAGGAATAATTTTATTTATTACTTCAGAAGTATTATTCTTTTTTTCTTTCTTTTGAGCATTTTTTCATAGTAGCCTCTCCCCTATTAACGAAATTGGACTTTTATGGCCCCCTATTGGGATTAATATTTTTAACCCACTTCAAGTTCCTCTCCTTAATACTATTATTCTCCTATCTTCTGGAGTAACGGTAACTTGAGCCCACCACAGAATTATAGAAAAAAATCATTCACAATCCCTCCAAGGAATTTTATCAACTGTTATTCTTGGGGCATACTTTACAGCCCTTCAAGCCTTTGAATATCTAGAAGCCTCATTCTCACTGAGTGATTCAACTTATGGGTCCACCTTTTTTATCGCTACTGGGTTCCACGGTCTTCATGTTATTATTGGATCCACCTTTCTTCTAGTATGTCTAATTCGTCATTTTAATAATCATTTCTCCTCCTACCACCATTTTGGATTTGAAGCAGCTGCTTGATACTGACATTTCGTAGATGTAGTCTGATTATTCCTTTACATCTCTATTTACTGATGAGGAGCTTATATTTTTAGTATAAATAGTACCTAAAGCTTCCAACTTTAAAGTTTCTTAGAAAAAATATAATTTTTATAATCTTCTTTATTTCACTATTTGTTTCAATTGTTATAATTTTACTAAACTCCTTTATTGGTAATAAATCCTTTAATGATCGTGAAAAACTCTCACCATTTGAATGTGGATTTAACCCTATATACTTTTCACGTTCACCTTTTTCCATACAATTTTTTCTAATTGCTATTATTTTCTTAATCTTTGATGTTGAAATCACATTAATTCTTCCTATTCCTATTATCTTTTTTATTAAATCTTACATTTCATGAATTTTTATAAGAACATTCTTTATTTTTATTTTAATTGTTGGGTTGTACCATGAATGAGCTCAGGGAGCTTTATTTTGACCAAAATAAATTATCAAAGGAATGTAGTTAATTATAACATTTGGTTTGCATCCAAAAGGTACTAAGGTTATTCTTTCTTAAGAAGCGAAACACGCATCTAGTTTCGGCCTAGATTTTGGTTAATTTAACCCTTATTGTTTAAAGCTAATAAATAGTATTTCATTGTTAATGAAATTAAGAGTTTTACTCTAAACAATAAAAGAATAAGTTATTTTTAAGCTGCTAACTTTAAATAAAGCGGTTCAACTCCGTTTTTCTTTTTCTTTAATAGTTTAATTTATAAAACATTATATTTTCATTATAATAATAATTTTTAATTTTAAAGATGTTTAAAAACAAAATGTTTCCTTAATATCTTCAATATTACGCTCTTCTAATAAGCTATTTAAACATAAAATCATCAACAATACAATAACTGTTAAAAAAAATAAAGATAAATATAGTTTTAAATTTAAAAAATTAAATAAATCAGCTTTATCTGCTATTAGCATTGTGTTCTTAATAAACCCTTGCCCCCCTATCATCTCTAACCAAGATTGATCTAATTGCTTTAATAATGTTTCCCCTAATTTTAATAATGGTATTAGTAAATAAGTTGATAGTATTGGTAGATTTATTATCAGCCCAAAAAAAGAAATAATTTTAATATTTTTTGAACTATTTAATAAAACTAAATTAACAAAATATAAAACTACTAAAATTATTATTGTTATTGTTAAAAAAAAAATTATTATTTTTACTACTATTGATAAAATAATTAATACAGGGGGGATAAACCACCATATTATTAAGGATCCTCTAACAGTTGCTGAGTAAAATAATAATCTTATAGGTAGTACTATTAATATTTCTTCACATAGATTGTTTATCTTTTTAATACCTAAGGGCTTTAAAAATAATATAATTGCTAACCGTGAAGAATAAAGACCTGTCATTAAAATAGAAATAATAATTATTAAATAAATTAATCTATTTAACCCTGTTATTATAAAGTATCTTTCCAAAATTATATCCTTTGAATAAAACCCAGAAAGGAACGGAAAACCACATAATGACAATGAACACCCTAAAAAATATAATGATGTAATAGGAGTTAATAATCTCACCCCTCCTAAATCTCGTACATCTTGGATATCTCCTATTCCATGAATAAATACCCCCGCGCATAAAAATAATAGAGATTTAAATAAAGCATGGCTTAATAAATGAAAAAATGCTAATTCCTTTATTCCTAGAGAGATAGTTATTATTATGACCCCTAATTGTCTTAATGTAGACAAAGCAATTACTTTCTTTAAATCTATCTCCAAATTAGCATTAATCCCAGATATTAATATTGTTCAAATAGAAATTATTAGTAATATTAATCTTACACCAATTAACTCTCTAAAACGAATTAATAAATAAACCCCTGCAGTTACTAAAGTAGATGAATGAACTAATGAAGAAACCGGTGTAGGAGCTGCTATAGCTGCAGGTAATCAAGCAGAAAAGGGGATTTGAGCTCTTTTAGTTATAGCTGCTAGAACTACTAAAAATTCAATCATTCATAGATCTTTTTCGGTAAATATATGTATTAAATAATAAAAATTTCACCCACCAAAATTAAAAAGTCATGAGATACATAATAAAATAGCGACATCTCCAATTCGGTTAGATAAAATAGTTAATATCCCGGCATTAGCTGATTTTACATTCTGGTAATAAATTACTAAACAATAAGATACTAACCCTAATCCATCCCATCCCAAAAGGATTCTCACTATGTTTGGGCTAATAATTAATAAAACTATTGATAAAACAAACAAATAAACTAATCAGATAAATCGAACATAATTGGTTTCTTCCTTTATATAAATAGTTGAATATATTATTACTATTGATGAAATTAATATAACAAACCCTATAAAAATTAATCTTATTCAATCCACTAAAATTGTTATGATTAATCTTAAAGAAAAAATTGTAATTAATTCTCATTCAATAAATAAAACTTTTCTAGATAAATAAAATCTCACCCCAATAAATAATCTTATTAAACTAAACCCTATTAACATTTTTCTTAAATATATTGAAATCTTTAAAAACTTTATTATCTAAAGAATAACTCTTCTAAAACTCCACAAATTTCAATTTTTTATAAACTATTTAGATTTTTTTTAAAAAAAAAAGTATTCAGCCTTTAAAATCATTAGATTTAATGGGACAATATGAAGAATTAAGTTATGAATCTCATTTAAATTCACTCTTAAAAAATTTACCCCTAAAAAATAATTTTTTCCATGTTGAGAATAGGAATACATAAATAATGTAAATACAGCTCCTAAAAAGGATCCTAAAGGAAAAATTACTATTATAATTTTTCTAAATCCCATAACTCTTGCTATCAAAAAAATCTCTCCTATTAAGTTAATAGTAGGAGGCGCAGAAATATTCGCGGCACATAACATAAAAAATAAAAATCTTAAAGAAGGGTAAATTAAAAGCAACCCTTTATTAAAGTATATACTTCGTCTTCTAAGTCGCTCATAAAATATATTTACTGCACAAAATAACCCTGACGATGATAAACCATGTCTCACTATTATGATTAAACCACCGGTAACCCCTCACACATATATTGTCAACAACCCAGCTAACACTAAACCTATATGTGAAACTGAGGAATAAGCTACTAAAGCTTTTAAGTCATTTAATCGACAGCATATAAATCCTACATAAATTATTCTTATAAGACCTAAACCAATTAAGTACCCATTAATCCCCCTTGAAATCTTTAATACTATTGGTAAAACTCGACTTAACCCAAACCCCCCTAATTTTAATAAAACCCCAGCTAAAATTATTGAACCTGCTACGGGCGCCTCTACATGAGCTTTAGGTAGTCATAAATGCACAAAAAAAACTGGTAACTTTACTAAAAAGGCTAAAATTAATGATATTAAAAAAATTATTCTTAATAAGCCTGTCACCTCAATTAATCTTCTCTTAATTAACAATAAATATTTTAAAGTCCCAATATTTAGAAATAGTCTAATTAAATTTAACAATAAGGGTAATGAAGCAGTTAATGTGTAAAACATAAAATAAACCCCAGCTTGTAACCGCTCTAATTGAAACCCCCATCCTATAATAATTAAGAGGGTAGGAATTAAAGAAATTTCAAAGAATAGATAAAAATATAGTATATTAATTGAAAAAAAACATAGAACTAAAATTAATAATAATAGTAAAACTAACCATAAAAAATATTCTCTAAAATACTCAATTTTTTTAATTATTCATCTTGAAGAAATTATTAAAATGCTGATTCATACTGATAAAACTACTAGTCTAAACCCTATAAAATCCACCCCCCATTCTCTGAAAAAATAATGAAATTTTTCAAAACAAGGTACTTCAAAAATTAAAACATAAACTAGTCTTATAAGCATTATATAGCTCAATCACCAGAATTCTCGTAACTTCTTAAATCATAAAAATGAAATTAATAAAAAAATAAATTTTATCATAATTTAAATTAAATAAATTAAATCTATCCCCCCCATGTGTTCGTCTCATAGTTACTAAAATAGATAACCCTAGAGCTCCTTCACATGCTCTAAACACTAAATAAAATAAAGAATAATAAATTATCCCTATTTTTATTATTATAAAAAATATTAAAAAAATTCCTAAAACTATATATTCCAATCTTAATAATGTTAACAATAAATGCTTTCGTTTAGAACAAAATATTCACAACCCTCTTATAATAATTAACCCTCTAATTACATTAATAGTTTTTATAGTTTATCTAAAATATTGATCTTGTAAATCAAAGAATGACCCTCATAAAAACTTCAAGAAAAAATATTCTTTATCTTAAACTCCCAAAGTTTAAATTTTATTAAACTATTTCTTGTATAAAAACTTTAATCATTCTAATATCTATTATACTAAGACTATCTTTCTTTTTTATTAATCACCCTATTGCCCTAGTTTTAATCATCTTATTACAAACTATTAATTTATGTATAGTTATTTTTATATTTACCTTCTTTAGTTGATTCTCTTTAATTTTATTTCTAATTTTTATAGGTGGGCTAATAGTCCTTTTCATTTATATCTCTAGACTAGCCTCTAATGAAAAATTTATTATCAACTTTAAATTATTAATAATTATCTTACTTATCAGCACCCCTTTATTATTTTTTTTAAAGCAAATAAATTTCCAAAGCTTATTCTTAGAACACATAAATTTTAAATCATCCATTTATTTAGTTTACTCAAATTTTTTAATAAAACCTACTTTAATAGTTATAATATATTTATTAATCACATTAATCTTTTCTGTTAATATTATTAAACTTTATGAAGCCCCAATCCGTTCATTAATTTAATAATGATAATTATTCGTAATACCCATCCTCTTATTAAAATCCTAAATCACTCATTGATTGATCTACCTGCTCCTATTAACATTTCAGCATGATGAAATTTTGGGTCTTTATTAGGTTTATGTTTATTTATACAAATTATTACTGGGTTATTTCTTGCTATACACTATACCTCTGATATCTCTACAGCTTTTAATAGTGTAACACATATTATACGAGATGTCAATTACGGATGAATAATACGAATTCTCCATGCTAATGGGGCATCCTTTTTCTTTATTTGTCTATATTTACACACAGGACGAAATATTTACTATAATTCTTTTGTATTAACAGAAACATGAACAATAGGGGTTATTCTTATATTCTTAACTATAGGAACAGCTTTTTTAGGATATGTCCTTCCATGAGGGCAAATATCTTTCTGAGGAGCTATTGTTATTACTAACTTACTTTCAGCTATCCCTTATCTAGGAGATTTTCTTGTTCAATGAGTATGAGGAGGGTTTGCAGTCAGAAACCCAACTCTTACACGATTTTTTATAATTCACTTTCTTCTACCTTTTATTTTAACTGCAAGAATAATTATTCACCTTCTTTTCCTTCACCAGACAGGTTCTAATAACCCAATTGGCACTAATTCTAACCAAGATAAGATTTCATTCCACCCATTTTATTCATTTAAGGATTTATTAGGTGCTATTTTCTTAATTTGGGCTTTATTCATTTTATGCTTAACTTCACCATTTCTTCTTGGAGATGCAGAAAATTTTTCTCCTGCAAATCCGTTAGTTACTCCTGTTCACATTCAACCTGAATGATATTTTCTTTTTGCTTACGCCATTCTCCGTTCTATTCCCAATAAATTAGGAGGAGTAATTGCTCTAGTTCTCTCAGTATCAATTCTCTTTATTCTCCCTTTACTTCCTTCAGGCTTAATTAAAGGAAACCAATTCTTTCCCCCTAAAAAAATTATTTTTTGGTTATTTGTTAATTTAGTAATTATACTTACTTGAATTGGAGCGCGTCCTGTCGAAGAACCATTTATTTTAACAGGCCAAATTTTAACTATTTTGTATTTTTTATATTTTATTGCTAACCCTATTATCTCCAACTACTGAAATTTTTTACTAAAAATTTATACTTTAAAAATTTCATAAATTTAATAGAATTATTAGAAATATAAAAATTAACAATATATTTAAAGAAATTGGTAAAATTCTTTTTCAAGATAAATATATTAATTTATCATACCGAAACCGTGGTAAAGTTCCTCGAACTCAAATAAATACATAACAAAAATAAATCCCCCCTACATTCATGAGAATTAAACTATTTACACCACCCAAATAAATTAAAACAATAAGAAATCTTATAAATATAATTCTAGCATATTCTGCTAAAAATAATAAAGCAAACCCCCCACTTCCATATTCAATATTAAACCCAGATACTAATTCAGACTCTCCTTCAGCAAAATCAAAAGGGGATCGATTAGTTTCTGCAAGACTTGACATTAACCAGCACATAAAAATAGGAAAATATATTACAATAAATCACAAATATTCTTGATTACTTCTAAAATTAACAATATTGTATCTTATTACTATAAAAATTATACATAAAAATAAAAACGCTATTCTTACTTCATAAGAAATTGTTTGAGCTACCCCTCGTATAGTTCCTAATATTGAGTATAAAGAATTTGAAGACCAACCTCTTCCTATTAAACTATAAACCCCTAATCTTGTACAACAAAAAAAAATTACCCCACTTAAAGTTATTGCCATGAATCCTGAACCTGTGGGTATAATCCCCCATAAAAACAAAATTACTAATAAAGAAAAAACTGGAGAAAAATAAAATATTCTTAAATTTGAGGATATAGGAAGTGTCTGCTCCTTTATAAATAATTTCATTGCATCACCGAATGATTGTAAGATTCCTATATAACCAACTTTATTTGGACCTTTACGAATTTGGCTATATCTTAAGACCCTACGTTCTAATAAGATTATAAAAGCTACTCTTACTAATACACCAAGCATTATTATTACATATGAAATAAATAAAGAAATATAAGAAATTATTAGATAAATTTAAATTTATAAAATGATTCTAAATCATTTGCACTATTCTGCCAATCTAATAATCTTTAATAAATTATTTATAAATTTCAATCCTTTCGTACTAAAAATTTTTCTTAACTAAAAAGATAGAAACTAACCTGGCTTACACCGGTCTGAACTCAAATCATGTAAAAATTCAAAAGTCGAACAGACTTCCTTAAATTTATTCTGCTAAATTTAGGATTTTTAATTCAACATCGAGGTCGCAATCTAATTTATTGATAAGGACTCTAAAAATTAATAACGCTGTTATCCCTTAGGTAACTTTTTCTTTATTCAAAAATTTAAGATCTTTTATAAATTAATTAAATTATTATAAGGAGTTTTATATTTCCTTATTCTGCCCCAGAAAAATTAAATTAATATAATTTACTATTTTTATCTATTTAATAAAACTCTAAAGGGTCTTATCGTCTTTTTTAATCATTAAAGCATTTTCACTATAAATTTAAATTCAATTTTATAAACTAATAAAATAATTCTATGTTTAGTCATTCATTCCATTCTCTAATTAAGAAACTAATGATTATGCTACCTTCGCACAGTCATAATACTGCGGCCCTTTAAAATTCAGTGGGCAGACCTTACTTATAATTTATACCTAAAAGAAATGTTTTTGTTAAACAGTCAAAGAAAAATTTGTCAAATTTATAAACTTATATAATTATTAATTAATTATTATTAAATTAATTTACTTATTACTTCATTATTTTTATAAAATCATTATTTATTTATTTATTAATCCTATAAAACAAAATTAAATAATTTATTATTAAATCTTTAATATAACTTTTTCCAAGAAACCTGTTTTCAAGCCTACTTAAATTTCTTTACTGTTAAATGTTATTATTTTATTAAATGCTTATCCATTTAATAATTTTTAAGTATCTAAATCTATTTAATACTTAATTTAATCAAATAAATAAATAAACTATGTTTATGTTAACAAAACCAGATACCTAAGTAACCGACTACTATTTCAACTCCAAAAGTAAATTTTTATTAATATTATTAAACATACTTAACTTCACTCTTAACCCTTACTCATTCGGGAAATGTAAAATTTTAAAATATTTTAAACCACCCTAATACAAAAGGTAATTTTTTCTATAATAAATTTTTAATTTTTCATTACAATTTTATAATTTTAACTAATTTATTTTCTTAAAAATACTTATTTTTTAACAACATTAATTTCCTTAAATTCTCTTATATTCATACTATAATTCTATAGATATTTTTAATGTAAATAAAATACTTTCACAAGCTCTATGAATTAATCAAGACCCCCCTTCCAGCAGATCTACTTTGTTACGACTTGTCTCATTTTCCTAACGAGAATGACGGGCGATGTGTACATAAACTAGTTTAATCTTCATACATTGATAAATTCAATATTTACTATTAAATCCTTTTTCTTAATTTTTTAATTATTTTCTATAATTTTTAATATTTGTAACCCATCTCTTCTTTATTATTAACTACACCTTGATTTGATCTCTTTTAATTTTAAACTCATGAATTAAATTATTAATTAACTCCCTGACAACGATATATAAATAATTAAAATAAAGTACTAATCCTGTGGGTTATCAATTATAGAACAGGTTCCTCTAAAAATATAATTTACCGCCAAATTTTTTAAGTTTCCTTAGTACTACTTTATTTATTATTGTAAATAACAGGGTATCTAATCCTGGTTTTTATTTACATTTTGTAATTTTATAAAATAAACTTTTTAAAAAATTATTAATTTTACCTAAGTCATTCTTTAAAGTTCTTTTGTGTATTTTTTAAAATCTTTAAAATATTTTTCTTATGTCTAACCGCGAAAGCTGGCACATATTTTATCAAAATTTATTAATTTCTATATCATTTTAACATTTTATAAAATTAATTACTGCTTAAGTTATCAGATTTTATCTACATGTAAAAAATTCTTAACTATTTTAATAACCCAAAATCAAAGATATTTTATAAATAATAGAATTACACTATACCCAACAAAATCAAAATTTGTTATGCCTATACACTTACTTATA